GTTTAAATAGCTTAAACAAAGCATAGCACTGAAAATGCTAAGATGGACCCTAAAAAGTCCTTTAAACACAAAGGTTTGGTCCTAGCCTTGAAGTCAGTTATTACTTAATATACACATGCAAGTATCCGCCCCCCTGTGAAAACGCCCTTTAATCCCCYCTAGGGACAAGGAGCTGGTATCAGGCACGAAAATCTGCCCAAGACACCTAGCTATGCCACACCCACAAGGGAATTCAGCAGTGATTAACATTGAGCATTAGCGCAAGCTTGACTCAGTTAAAGTAAGATAGAGCCGGCTAATCTGGTGCCAGCCGCCGCGGTTACACCATGTGGCTCAAATTGACCCCTTCCGGCGTAAAGCGTGATTAAAGTTATTTATTAATAGAGTTAAACTGAAACTAAGCTGTGACACGCCTGTTTATCAAGAAACCCAAAAACGAAAGTTACTCTAACTTAACCAACTTGACTTCACGACAGCTGGGAAACAAACTGGGATTAGATACCCCACTATGCCCAGCCGTAAACTTTTATTTACATCCAAATCGCCCGGGAACTACGAGCTAAGCTTAAAACCCAAAGGACTTGACGGTACCCCATATCCCCCTAGAGGAGCCTGTCCTATAATCGATAATCCACGTTTAACCTCACCGCTTCTAGTTAATCAGCCTGTATACCTCCGTCGTCAGCTTACCACGTGAGCGTAAATTAGTGAGCCCAATGTTATTTCACCAACACGTCAGGTCAAGGTGCAGCAAATGAAGTGGGAAGAGATGGGCTACACTTTCTATTTTAGAAGAAACGAAAAACTACTTATGAAACCTAGTTAGAAGGCGGATTTAGCAGTAAAAAGAAATCAGCATGTTCATTTTAACCCGGCACTGGGGTGTGTACACACCGCCCGTCACCCTCTTCAAAGCATAAACAAAGTTTTTAACAAGTTTGAGCATAACAGAAGAGGCAAGTCGTAACATGGTAAGTATACCGGAAGGTGTGCTTGGAAACGTAGTGTAGCTTAATAAAAGCATCTCGCTTACACCGAGAAAATGTCTGTGAAAACCTGACCATTCCGAGCTAAAAACCTAGCCCAACAAACATGAATTTTACCAAATCAATTTACCCCTTTTGATAAACCATTTTAACTTTCTAGTAAAGGAGATTGAAAAACTTATTGGAGCTATAACAATAGTACCGCAAGGGAAGGGTGAAATATCTAATGAAATACTTTCAAGCAATAAAAAGTAAAGACTACCTCTTGTACCTTTTGCATCATGGTTTAACTAGTCTAATCAAGCGAAACGTATTTAAGTTTGACCTCCCGAAACTAAGTGAGCTACTTCAGGGCAGCTGAGAGAGCGAACCCGTCTCTGTAGCAAAAGAGTGGGATGACCCTCAAGTAGCGGTGACAGACCTAACGAACTTAGAGATAGCTGGTTACTCAAGAAACGGATCTAAGTCCAACCTAAAACCCCCGCATAACTTTAGTCCACTAAAACATAAGTTGGGTTTTAGCGTAATTCAAATAAGGTACAGCCTATTTGAAAAAGGATACAACCTAAACTAGCGGATAAGATAAGCCTTATATACAACCAAGTGGGCCTAAAAGCAGCCATCTTTAAAATTGCGTCAAAGCTTAATTGTTCTCGCGCTTAATCACCAGATTTTAATCTTAATCCCTAATCAATACTGAGTAATTCTATAAAACTATAGAAAATTTTATGTTAAAACTAGTAACAAGAAGAGGACTCTTCTCTTAAATGTAAGTGTACATCAGAAAGGACAAACCACTGATACTTAACATCCATGAGTCTAAAGTAGTAACCAACCAAGAAAACTCTACTTCCACCTATGTTAACCTAACACAAGAACATTCAAAGAAAGATTAAAAGAAAAAGAAGGAACTCGGCAAATATTAACCTCGCCTGTTTACCAAAAACATCGCCTCTTGAATTTTATAAGAGGTCCAGCCTGCCCAGTGACTCTGTTCAACGGCCGCGGTATCCTAACCGTGCGAAGGTAGCGTAATCACTTGTTCTTTAAATGTGGACTAGTATGAATGGCACCACGAAGGTTATACTGTCTCCTTTTTCTAATCAGTGAAACTAATCTCCCCGTGAAGAAGCGGGGATAAAGCTATAAGACGAGAAGACCCTATGGAGCTTTAAACAACATAGCACTTGCCACACACCATTAAAATTCCAGAATCTTAAACTCTCTGAGCAATATGACTATAAGTTTTTGGTTGGGGTGACCGCGGAGCATAACACAACCTCCATGTTGAAAGAATCATTTTCTAAGCTAAGAACTACAACTCTAAGCATCAACATATTGACATCCATTGACCCAATACACTTGAACAACGAACCAAGTTACCCTAGGGATAACAGCGCAATCCACTTCAAGAGCTCCTATCGACAAGTGGGTTTACGACCTCGATGTTGGATCAGGGTTTCCCAGTGGTGCAGCCGCTACTAAAGGTTCGTTTGTTCAACGATTAAAACCCTACGTGATCTGAGTTCAGACCGGAGTAATCCAGGTCAGTTTCTATCTATACCTGAGTTTCTTCTAGTACGAAAGGACCGAAGAAACGTGGCCAATATTTATACAAGCCACTGCTACCAAGTTATGACACAAACTTAATAACACTGTAGCCTATAAACCTGCTCTAGACAAGAGCCGTTAATGTAGCAAAACCTGGTATTGCAAAAGACCTAAACCCTTTCCATAGAAGTTCAAATCTTCTCATTAACTTTGAACCCATTTTTAATTATTTCTACACTTTGTTATATTGCACCAATTCTTCTGGCAGTTGCTTTCCTTACCCTGATTGAACGAAAAGTACTAGGGTATATACAACACCGAAAAGGACCTAATATTGTTGGACCAATGGGACTTCTACAACCTATTGCAGACGGAGTAAAACTTTTTATTAAGGAGCCTATTCGGCCATCCACCTCATCCCAAACATTATTTTTATTAGCCCCAATAATAGCCCTGTCCCTAGCAATAATTATCTGAACYCCTATTCCCATGCCAATTTCTTTATCTGATATGAACCTGGGAGTGATATTTGTTCTGGCACTCTCAAGCCTCACTGTGTACTCAATTCTGGGCTCGGGCTGAGCTTCAAATTCTAAATACGCTCTAATTGGGGCTCTACGAGCAGTAGCACAAACAATTTCTTACGAAGTTACTTTGGCCCTTATTCTTCTCTGCACCATTCTTTTATCTGGAAACTTCTCATTTCAAAACTTTAATATTACCCAAGAACCTTTATGATTAATTATTCCGACCTGACCCCTAGCTATAATATGATATATTTCAACCCTGGCGGAAACGAACCGAGCCCCGTTTGATTTAACAGAAGGGGAATCAGAGCTAGTATCTGGCTTCAATGTAGAATATGCAGGAGGACCATTTGCCTTATTTTTTCTTGCCGAGTACGCCAACATTCTCATAATAAATACAATCTCTGCCGTTATTTTTCTAGGATCTTCCACCCTTTTTCTTCTATCATTCACCACTACATCTCTAATATTTAAATCAGCTATTCTTTCTATGATCTTCCTCTGAGTACGAGCCTCCTACCCTCGATTTCGCTATGACCAATTAATACACCTAGTCTGAAAAAACTTCCTTCCTCTTACGCTAGCACTAACAATCTGGTATATTTCATTTCCAATTTCACTCTTACTCACCCCACCAATCTCATGGAAACGTGCCTGAAAGCTAAGGACCTCCTTGATAGGGAGAACCATAGGAGTTCAAACCTCCTCATTTCCTTAGAAAGATAGGAATTGAACCTATAACTGAGAGATCAAAACTCTCTGTAATTCCATTTTACCACTTTCTAGTAAAGTCAGCTAAACAAGCTTTTGGGCCCATACCCCAAACATGTTGGTTAAACCCCCTCCTTTACTAATTAACCCTTATGCCCTGTCAATAATTGTCTCAAGCCTTGCTCTAGGCACTATTTTAACGCTATCAAGCTATCACTGGATTCTAGCATGGATCGGCCTTGAAATTAATACACTAGCGATTATCCCAATAATTACTAAAACCCCACACCCTCGAGCTATTGAAGCCGCAACAAAATATTTTCTAACACAAGCTGCAGCATCAGCCCTTATTTTATTTTCTAGCATCCTCAACGCATACACTTTAGGAGAATGAGCTATTGACACACCCACCCACCCCGTTTCAGCTACCCTCTTATCTATTGCCATTGCAATAAAACTAGGAGTCGCCCCATTCCACTTTTGACTGCCAGAAGTACTTCAAGGGTCTACACTCCAAACAGGACTTATCCTCTCTACATGACAAAAATTAGCCCCAATAACCCTCCTACTTCAACTCTCACAATCAGTCAATCTTAATCTAATACTTTTTCTTGGCCTCTTATCAGCTATCATTGGGGGCTGAGGTGGCATTAACCAAACCCAAATCCGAAAAATTCTAGCCTTCTCCTCTGTTGCTCACTTAGGTTGAATAGTGGCAATCCTAAAAATTTTTCCCCAACTAACACTTCTAAACTTCTTTCTTTATATCTTGATAACATCAACACTTTTTTTAACCTTCATATCCCTAAATACAAAAAATATGCATGAATTATCAACCACTTGATCTAAAACTCCAGCCCTCACAGCACTCTCAATGCTCTCCCTCCTGTCACTGAGCGGCCTACCTCCACTGACAGGGTTTTTACCAAAATGACTTATTGCCCAGGAAATAATTAAACAAGATATAGTCATATATGCCCTAGTAATTCTATTATCAACTCTTCTCAGCCTATTCTTCTACCTACGTCTAACATACTCCATAACCATAACCTTGGCACCAAGCCTATCCTCATCACCCTCATTATGATTCAACCCCCCCAAAAACATTTTAGCTGCACTTATAATTTTATCCCTCCTACTCCTACCCGCTACCCCCACTATTGTAGCCATAATTTAGAAACTTAGGATAACCTAGACCAAGAGCCTTCAAAGCCCTAAGTAGAAGTTAAAATCTTCTAGTTTCTGTAAGACTTGCAGGACATTAACCTACATCTTCTGAATGCAAATCAGACACTTTAATTAAGCTAAAGCCTTCTAGAAAGGCGGGCCTCGATCCCGCAAAATTTTAGTTAACAGCTAAACGCTCAATCCAGCGAGCTTCATTCTACTTCTCCCGGCTTAAAAAACGGGAGAAGCCCCGGCAGAATTCCTTCTGCGTCTCCAGATTTGCAATCTGGCGTGTGACACCCCAGGACCTGATAAGAGGAGGACTTTAACCTCCCTTGGTGGAGCTACAAGCCACCGCCTCACCCTCGGCCATCTTACCCGTGATAATCACCCGCTGACTATTTTCAACAAATCACAAAGATATTGGTACTCTGTACTTAATCTTTGGCGCTTGAGCAGGAATGGTGGGAACTGCACTCAGCCTCCTTATTCGAGCTGAGTTAAGTCAACCAGGCTCCCTCTTAGGCGACGATCAAATTTATAATGTCATTGTCACTGCTCATGCTTTTGTGATAATTTTCTTTATAGTTATGCCCATTCTCATTGGTGGCTTTGGTAATTGACTTGTGCCACTAATAATTGGGGCCCCTGATATAGCCTTTCCCCGAATAAATAATATAAGTTTCTGACTTCTTCCGCCCTCATTTCTTCTACTTCTGGCCTCCGCCGGGGTAGAAGCTGGGGCTGGTACCGGTTGAACCGTTTATCCCCCCTTGGCTGGTAATCTTGCCCACGCAGGACCGTCAGTTGATTTAACTATCTTCTCCCTTCATCTGGCAGGCGTATCATCTATTCTTGGGGCAATTAACTTTATTACCACAACCCTAAACATGAAGCCCCCTTCGATAACCCAGTATCAAACCCCATTATTTGTGTGATCCGTGTTAATTACTGCTGTCCTTCTCCTCCTCTCCCTACCAGTTCTTGCAGCAGGTATTACTATACTTCTGACCGATCGAAACTTAAACACAACATTTTTTGACCCTGCTGGCGGGGGTGACCCAATCCTCTACCAACATCTCTTTTGGTTCTTTGGGCATCCTGAGGTGTATATTCTTATCCTCCCTGGTTTTGGAATCATCTCGCACGTAGTCACATTCTACTCAAGTAAAAAGGAGCCATTTGGTTACATGGGAATGGTTTGAGCAATAATGTCAATTGGTCTACTAGGGTTTATTGTCTGAGCACACCACATATTTACAACAGACCTTAATGTTGACACCCGTGCTTACTTTACATCAGCAACAATAATTATTGCCATCCCCACTGGAGTTAAAGTTTTTAGCTGATTGGCCACAATACACGGCGGAGTTATTAAATGAGACGCCCCGATACTGTGAGCCCTAGGATTTATTTTCTTATTCACGGTGGGAGGGTTGACTGGCATTGTCCTAGCAAATTCATCTCTGGACATTGTTCTGCACGATACCTATTATGTTGTTGCCCATTTTCACTATGTTTTATCTATAGGAGCCGTATTCGCTATCATAGCCGGCTTTGTTCACTGATTTTCTCTTTTTACAGGCTACACCCTTCATGAAACCTGAGCTAAAATCCATTTTGGGGTAATGTTCACTGGGGTAAATTTAACCTTCTTCCCTCAACATTTCCTTGGGTTAGCGGGAATGCCACGACGATACTCAGATTATCCTGATGCATACACACTATGGAACACCGTTTCATCTATTGGCTCTCTAATCTCCTTGGTAGCCGTAATTATTATAATATTCATTATTTGAGAAGCCTTTTCATCTAAACGTCTGCTCCTTTCTTCAAGCATAACATCAACTAACGTGGAATGACTTTATGGGTTTCCCCCTCTTCATCACACATTTGAAGAAGCTTCTTTTTCTCAAACTAACTAGGTCGAGAAAGGAGGGAATCGAACCCCCATCCACTGGTTTCAAGCCAGGTACATAACCACTCTGTCACTTTCTTAGAGGAATTAGTTAAATCATAACACTGCCTTGTCAAGGCAAAATTACAAGTTAAAACCCTGTACTCCTTTAATGGCACACCCACTTCAACTAGGATTCCAAGATGCAGCATCTCCAATCATGGAAGAGCTTTTACATTTTCACGACCATACATTAATAGCAGTATTTTTGATTAGCACCCTTGTCCTATATATTATTTCTACCCTTATAAGCACTAAACTCTCTAACACAAACACAATTGATGCCCAGGAGATTGAAATAGTGTGAACAATTATGCCAGCAATTATCTTAATTGTCATTGCTCTTCCATCGCTTCGCATTCTTTATCTAATAGACGAAGTTAGCAACCCAGACGTTACGGTTAAAGCCATTGGCCACCAATGATACTGAAGCTACGAATACTCAGACTTTAATGACCTAAGCTTCGACTCCTATATAGTCCCCACTAAAGACCTTCTTCCGGGTCAATTCCGCCTCCTAGAAGTTGATAACCGAATGACCACCCCAGTGGGAATAACCACTCGAACCCTGATCACAGCTGAAGACGTCCTTCACTCATGGGCCGTTCCCTCTTTAGGGGTAAAATTAGACGCTATCCCGGGACGACTAAACCAAACCTCCTTTATTATTTCACGCCCTGGTGTGTACTACGGACAATGCTCTGAGATCTGCGGAGCCAATCATAGCTTTATACCAATCGTTGTTGAATCTTTACCCATTAAAGAATTTTTAAACTGATCTTCTGCTTCAGTAGACGCCTCATTGAGAAGCTATAGGATAAAGCGACAGCCTTTTAAGCTGTAGAAAGGTGACTTCCAACCACCCTTAATGACATGCCACAGCTAGACCCAGCCCCATGATTCTTTATTTTATTTACTGCTTGATCAACATTTATCTTGCTCTCGCCCATAAAAACCCCTAAGTATATTCACTTGAATGACCCGGCACCTAAGTCTTTTAAAGGTCTTAATAAATCATGATTCTGACCGTGACCATAAATTTGTTTAGCCAATTTGCCTCACCAACATTCTTTGGTATCCCCCTCATTCTCATTGCCTTTCTAATCCCATGACTTTTGTTCCCAACACCGTGTAACCGATGGGCTACTAATCGTCTGGTAACAATCCAAACGTGATTTGTTAAAACTTTTACCAAGCAAATTTTTCTCCCACTAAACACCCCCGGACATAAGTGAGCACTTATTCTCACGTCATTAATGATTTTTCTTCTAGGAATAAACCTTTTAGGCCTCCTTCCTTACACTTTCACCCCAACCACACAACTCTCACTTAATCTCGGACTAGCAATTCCGCTATGATTAGCCACTGTAGCTATTGGATTTCGAAATCAACTCACGGCATCTCTAGGCCACTTCCTACCTGAGGGAACACCTACCCCGCTAATTCCTATCTTAATTATTATCGAAACAATTAGCCTCTTTATTCGACCCTTAGCATTAGGGGTTCGACTCACTGCTAATTTAACAGCGGGTCATCTACTAATTCAACTTATCTCAACCGCCACAATAGCCCTACTGTTTTCAAACCCAGTTGTCTCATCACTTACTTTCGCCACTCTTCTTCTTCTTACAGTACTAGAAATTGCAGTTGCAATAATTCAAGCATATGTATTTGTCCTTCTCTTAAGCCTATACCTTCAAGAAAATACCTAATGGCACACCAAGCACATGCTTTCCACATAGTAGACCCCAGCCCATGACCGCTTACAGGAGCAACAGCCGCTTTTATATTAACAACCGGCTTAGCTATATGATTCCATTATGGATCGACTTGAATTTTAGCCCTTGGACTTACACTTATACTTCTAACCATGTACCAATGATGACGAGACGTCGTACGAGAGGGCACATTCCAAGGACATCATACTATTCCAGTTCAAAAAGGACTTCGTTACGGCATAATTTTATTTATCACCTCTGAAGTCTTCTTTTTCGTCGGATTTTTCTGAGCATTTTATAATGCTAGCTTAGCCCCCACATTCGAGGTAGGGGAATGCTGACCCCCAGCTGGAATTTCCCCATTAAACCCATTTGAGGTCCCCCTCCTAAATACAGCTGTTCTTCTAGCTTCCGGGGTAACTGTTACTTGAGCCCACCACAGCATTATACAAGGAAACCGTAAAGAAGCAATTCAGTCATTAGCCTTAACCATTATTCTAGGGCTTTATTTCACAGCCCTACAAGCCATAGAGTACTATGAGGCCCCCTTTACAATCGCAGACGGAATCTACGGGTCAACATTTTTTGTGGCCACAGGATTTCATGGCCTCCATGTAATTATCGGCTCCTTATTCTTACTAACCTGCCTCCTTCGACAAATCAACTTTCATTTTACTGCCCAGCACCACTTCGGATTTGAAGCAGCTGCATGATATTGACACTTTGTTGATGTAGTTTGACTTTTCTTATATGTCTCAATTTATTGATGAGGCTCATATTTTCTTAGTATAATTAGTACYAATGACTTCCAATCATTAAGCCTTGGTTAAACCCCAGGAGAAAATAATGCCCCTATTTATTCTTCTCACCTTGGTAATCGTCTTAATTTTAGCCACTGTTAGCTTCTGATTACCAACAATAAACTCAGACTCAGAAAAACTTTCGCCGTACGAGTGCGGCTTTGATCCCCTCGGATCCGCTCGACTCCCATATTCTATGCGATTTTTCCTGGTGGCTATCCTTTTTCTACTGTTTGACTTAGAAATTGCCCTCCTTCTCCCCACCCCCTGAGCAGCACAACTGCCCCACCCTATACTATCTATTTTTTGAGCATCAATTATCCTTATTCTACTGACCCTGGGCTTTATTTACGAATGACTCCAAGGAGGCCTGGAATGAGCCGAATAAGGTTTTAGTCTAAAAAAGACAGCTGATTTCGGCTCAGCAAATTATGGTTCAACTCCATAACACCTTTATGATAACAAACGAATCCTGATTACTCTCCTCCACATTTATGCTCAGCCTAATTGGCTTATCATTTCACCGAGCGCATTTACTGTCAGCCTTATTATGCCTAGAGGGAATAATACTCTCAATTTTCATCGGTTTAAGTCTATGGGCACTAAAATTTACCCTAATTACCCCACTGATATATCCTATTATTATACTCACAATATCTGCATGTGAAGCAGGACTTGGACTCTCCCTCATAATTGCTACTGCCCGATCACACGGCTCAGACAACCTAAACACCCTAAATCTACTACAATGCTAACAATCTCTATTCCTCTGGCCACTCTCCTCATCTCAACCTGATTGGCTCCTTCAAAGCGGTTGTGAGAAATCATCACAACCCAGTCCTTAATTGTTGCTGCCATATCTACCGCCTGATTAATAACACAAGGGGTTAATCCGCTCTTGAGTAACTACTTTACTGTCGACGAAATTTCATCACCACTCTTGGTCCTCACATGCTGACTTACAGCCCCGACCCTTCTTGCTAGCCAAAGCAAACTTTCTAAAGAACCAATTCCACGACAACGAACGTACATCTTCACCATTGTTATACTTCAGATTACAACTCTACTAGCATTTCTAGCAGACAATATAATCTTATTTTTTATTATATTTGAAGCTACAATAATCCCAACCTTAATTATTATTACCCGATGGGGGGCCCAAAAAGAGCGTCTAATAGCCGGAACTTACTTAATTTTCTACACCCTATTTGGCTCCATAGCCCTTCTCACCGCCCTCTTATACTTTCACGAGGCTTTTGGAACTATATCAATTTCTCTAGTAAAATCCCTCTTTATAGATGATAACCTCTCCGCTTGCTCATCAGCCTGATGAGCTGCCTGCCTCGTCGCCTTTCTAGTAAAAATACCCCTCTACGGTGTCCACCTCTGACTCCCTAAAGCACATGTTGAAGCCCCTATTGCAGGGTCAATAATTTTAGCAGGAACCCTTCTGAAGCTAGGGGGCTATGGAATCTTACGAATGAACATCTTTATTAATGACTCCTTCCTGCCCCTGGCCAAACCACTTGTTGTATTTTCGTTATTCGGCGTTCTTCTCTCGGCTATCCTCTGCTCTCGACAAACAGACTTGAAATCCCTAATCGCTTTCTCATCAGTTAGTCACATGGGTCTAGTAATTGCTGCGTCCTTAATTAAAACAGAGTGAAGCATCACTGGCTCAATGATTTTAATAATCTCCCACGGCCTTGTCTCCTCAGCCCTCTTCTGTCTGGCAAACACTTCATATGAGCGAACCAACACTCGCACCTTAATCTTATTGCAGGGTACTCAGATCGTCTTTCCTTTAGCAGCAGCTTGATGACTAATAGCCGCCCTCATGAATCTTGCTCTCCCACCCTCCCCTAACTTTATTGGAGAAATATCAATTTTAACATCACTATTTCAATGATCTGATATGACACTCATTTTGACAGGATTAGGAATTATTTTTACAACCGCCTACTCATTATACATATTTTGAGCTTCACAACGGGAACATCTCCCGTCTCACTTAAACTCTTTTCCACCCATGCACACCCGAGAACACATCCTCCTTGCCCTCCATATTTTACCTGCCCTCCTTCTCATGCTAAAACCCTCCCTAATATACTAAGTGAACATAGTTTATAAAAAATTCTAGCTTGTGATTCTAGAGAAGGGGACTAATAATCCCCTGTTCACCGAGCCTGACTGGGTAAACGAGAACTGCTAATTACTCGCCACTATGGTTCAATTCCGTAGCAAGCTCGCCCCGCTTTTACCTCAGGTAACACCTTGAGTATCTGCCATGAATTTTCCAATAGTTGCTCTAACAACGTACCTAATTAGCATGCTATCTCTTATTATCCCATTATTTAAGCCGAATTCAATAGATTTTCACTTTAAAACAAAAACTGCTATTAAAACAGCCTTTTTTATCTCAACAATTCCAGCCATTTTAATAGTTAATGAAAATTCCCAATCTATCATAATCTCATGGAAATGATTTAATATCTTAACAACTCCATTCAACCTAACAATCCAATTAGACCAGTACTCTATTCTCTTTATCCCAATTGCTCTAATAGTGTCGTGAAGCATTATTGAATACTCCCTGTGATACATGCACGACGATATTAAAATTCAACTTTTCTTTAAGTACCTTCTTATTTTCTTGCTAGCAATGATATTACTAGTGTCTGCCGGCAACCTACTAACACTATTTATCGGATGGGAAGGGGTAGGAATTATATCATATCTTCTGATTGGCTGATATTTTACACGAAGCAACGCCGGGGCAGCCGCACTCCAGGCAGTCCTTTACAATCGAATCGGAGATATCGGGTTCCTATTCGCTATGTTTTGAATAATTTCATCCTATGACTCCATCGACCTAAATTTCATCTTCTCATTAAATAACTCTACCCCTCTTTTACTAGCCTTTATTATTGCGGCTGCCAGCAAATCAGCTCAATTTGGCCTTCATCCATGACTTGCTTCCGCCATAGAAGGCCCAACTCCAGTATCAGCCCTACTTCACTCTAGCACCATGGTAGTAGCCGGGGTATTCCTACTTATTCGCATCCACCCCATAATCAAAGATAATCAAACGGCTTTAACAACTTGTTTATGCCTTGGAGCTATCTCAACCGCATTTGCTGCCACATGTGCCCTCACCCAAAATGATATTAAAAAAATTATTGCCTTTTCAACATCAAGCCAGCTAGGCCTAATAGTCGTAGCAATCGGGCTAAATATGCCCCACCTAGCATTTTTTCACATTTGCACACATGCCTTCTTCAAAGCGATACTATTTTTATGCTCAGGATCTATTATTCATAACCTAAATGACGAACAAGACATTCGAAAAATGGGGGGTCTGCAAAAAACTCTTCCTTTTACAACAACATGTGTTACAGTTGGAAGTCTCGCTCTTATGGGGACTCCATACCTCGCAGGCTTCTTCTCAAAAGACGCAATTATCGAAGCAATTAACACCTCCAACGTCAACGCATGGGCCTTAACATTAACTATTATTGCCACCTCATTTACAGCCGTTTACAGCCTCCGAGTCATCTTCTTTGCATCCATACAACACCCACGTTTTTCTCCCACCTCCTCTATTAACGAAAATAACCCAACTATCATTAACCCAATCAAGCGCCTCGCCTTCGGAAGTGTCGTCGCCGGTCTTCTATTAAACCAAATTATTGTCCCTTCCTCGCCTACAACTATAACCATACCAACCTACCTAAAAGTTACTGCAATTGCAGTAACTATTCTAGGCTTTCTAATCGCCCTAGACTTAGCCAGTATTTCCTGAACAAAATCCCCAAAACAAACCAATATGTCCAAAATGATTAACACCTCCTTTTACCAAACCTTAACTCACCGTCTCATCCCATCCTACGCTATAAACTTAAGCCTGCGCATCTCATCTCACCTAATTGACACCCTCTGATTAGAAAAAGTCGGACCAAAAGGCTTAGCAGAACTCCAACTGCCCCCAATTATAAAAAATCAAGAAGTCCAACGAGGGCTTATTAAGATTTATCTCTCTATTTTTGTTTTTACTACTATTCTATGTCTTATTGCCTTACGGCTCGCAAGACACCACCATAATGGCCCCGAACTACCTCCAATACCACAAATAATGTCAGCAATAAAGCCCACCCAACTACTATCAATACTCCACCACCCCAAGAAAATATTGTTGCCACCCCAAATCAATCCCCAACATGTGCCTCTGCTGTGCCTACCACAGCCACCCCCTCACCAACACCACCCATAATTCACCAAATCCCTAACAATAGGACATAAACGATAATGTACAACCAAACAGTACCTCCCCCTCAAGCCTCCGGATATGGTTCAGCTACTAGTGCTGCAGAGTAAGCAAAAACTACCATCATCCCCCCTAGATAAACCAAAAATAAGACTAAACATAAAAAAGAAACACCACCATCCATTAAAATCAGGCACCCAGCCCCAGCTGAGCCCACTAACCCGAGCGCAGCGTAATAAGGAGACGGATTAGAAGCCACAGCCAATAATCCAATAATTAACCCTAGCTCAAATAAAACAGTCATAATTCTTACAAGGATTTTAACCTAGACCCACAGTCTGAAAAACTGCTGTTGTAATTCAACTATAAGAACACTAATGGCCCCTGTACTTCGCAAAACCCATCCTCTAATAAAAATTATTAACAACTCATTTATTGACCTCCCTGCACCTGTTAACCTCTCTTCACTGTGAAACTTCGGGTCTCTCCTAGGGGTCTGCCTAATTGCCCAGATCGCAACAGGTTTATTTTTAGCAATACACTATACCGCCGATACATCAATAGCTTTTTCTTCTGTGGCACACATCTGCCGAGACGTAAACAATGGTTGACTCTTACGAAACCTTCATGCAAACGGCGCCTCCTTTTTCTTTATTTGCATCTACCTTCACATCGGACGAGGGATGTACTACGGCTCCTATCTATTTAAAGAGACCTGAAATATTGGCGTAATTCTTCTTTTCCTAGTAATAGCCACAGCATTTGTAGGCTATGTCCTTCCATGAGGACAAATATCTTTTTGAGGGGCTACCGTGATTACTAACCTTCTTTCAGCCGCCCCCTATATTGGAACCGAGTTAGTTCAATGAATTTGAGGGGGATTTTCAGTCGACAACGCCACCCTAACACGATTCTTCACATTCCACTTTATTTTACCATTTATCATTGCAGGCGCCTCTATGCTTCACCTCCTCTTTCTTCACCAAACAGGGTCCTCAAACCCAACAGGTCTCAACTCTAATTTTGACAAAATCCCATTCCATGCTTACTACTCCTATAAAGACATCTTTGGATTTGCACTCATACTAGCCTTCTTAGCCCTTCTATCCACATTTGCCCCCAACCTCTTAGGCGACCCAGACAACTTTACCCCAGCTAACCCTCTCGTTACACCACCTCACATTAAGCCAGAATGATATTTCCTATTTGCCTACGCTATCCTTCGCTCAATTCCAAATAAATTAGGAGGGGTCTTAGCCCTCCTATTTTCTATCATAATCCTCTTTCTTATGCCATTTCTCCATACCTCTAAACAGCGAACTCTTATATTCCGACCTCTAGCTAAGCTATTCTTCTGAACGCTAGTTGCCAACACTCTTATTCTCACCTGAATCGGGGGACAGCCAGTAGAAGACCCGTTCATCATAATCGGACAGTTGGCCTCAATCTCCTACTTCACCATCTTCATCATCTTTATCCCCCTTCTAGGACTCACAGAAAATAAACTCTCACACCTCAATAGAAGCCTCTTCTTAGTGGAAGTTGTTGTCACACCCATAAATAAGTGGAAAAAACTTACACACACCAACTCCTATGTCAGTCGAGCATTCATTATTTAATACAGTTATTACATTTTAACAATAATTTATCTTCATAATTTTTATGAACTATTATTAAACAATTTGGGTAACGCGTAGGACATATTATGAATGCATGTAAGACATATTATGTATAATAGAGCATACACCTAATTTCCCCATGCATATCATTTCCAATGGATTTTAATATTCCCCATATTAAGAATAACATTAAAAAAAGAACAAATTTTTAATTATATCATAATCCCATACGTTTCACGAAGATGGAACAATTATTAATGAATAAAGACTATACTCGTCAATCGAGCCTTCCCTTGAATTAAGAACACAAATATTAACTAAACAAATTTAAACTCAAGTATCTTCCTAACATAATGAATGCTTAAAAGACATACAATCTATTCTATTGTACAATCTCAGTCACTTTAACCATTAGTATAAGATAACAAATCAGTGATAAACTCAACTAACTTTTAACTAACATAAAATGCTTTCCCAAATAATTCCAATTAATTCAAGTATTTTAAATTTTGAACTGAGCCTCAGTAATCCTAGTCAATACGAATAAGACCTATAAATTAACTCGATTAATAACCATCCATGGTCTATCCCCTACATACATAAAACTTATAATTCACATACAATATCTGTTCATCATGAATATTCCTTTTCTAATCTCTTAAAACTCACCATCAAGATAGTGTCTATCCACTATCGTACCTTAAAGTGGCCTCAGTGAGTTGACAACTTGGTAGATCTTAACCTCCAATGGACCTAACACAAGAGTGACAGTAAAACCCGCTTCAGAAGGCATCTGACGGAACTGAATCTATGGACTTTAACAGCTTAATCGGTCTCCAAATGAGATCTAAAGAGCCTCCCTCCTTATGAGATCTGGTACCTTAAAGACCTTAACCTGGCCTTACTTGAAACTGTTGCGCATTAATGGTTTTATATATAGGAGCTTTCCTCTGGCATCTCAGAGTGGGGTAATGGCACATTAACAAGGCTGTCCCACTTAATGCAAGCGTGATTGTCTAGCATAAGAAGAAGGTTAGCATGTAGTGAATGTTTATTAGACATAATAAGTTTTGCGGCTCTTAATTTTTCAATTTATTTTATTTCCCCCCGAGAGTTCACAGATTAAGTAAATTTGAGATTACACGCTAAAACCCGTCGATAGGCCTTATTTCTTGAGCCCGATTTCAAATTTTCGCGAGCGTTTTTAACTTCCGCCTCGCCGCTCATTTTTTACCTAAACAATTTTTTCACCTATGGGTTTTTTGACAACCCCCCCCCTCCCCCCCCATAGGCCAAACCATTAGTTTTCCTCTGTAACCCCCCGGAACCAGAAGTACTTGATGATTATTTTCACCTATAGGTTTTATTTTCCCCATCCGCTTGATTTTATCGTATACAGGCATATACATATATATATGTATATGTAATTTTTATATTTGTGCTAAATAAAGTCCTTTACTCACGCATAGAATAAAATCCTACGTGTTTACCAGTGTATTAAAAAATGAAAAGTCGTATATATATATATGCATATACGTAAGATAAAGATATAAATGCACAAAATTTATTAGCCTACGCGCTTCAACTTTACCTAGCCCACTCATTCCCCAACAGGCATATGAGTGCTTTTAAAGGAAAACAGTCTTCCCCTGGTCTTAGGCTCCAGCATCTCTTGGTGCAAATCCAAGTAAAAGCTGCTTCAGTAGCTTAACTTTTAAAGCATTGGTCTTGTAAACCAAAGAATGAAGAATAAAACCTTCCTGAGGCTCAGGACAGAGAGAATTTAACTCCCACAGCTAACCCCCAAAGCTAGCATTCTATTTAAATTATATCCT